TCTGCATGCATGAGGATGAGCTAAGCCGACATCGAGGTGCCAAACCGCGCACTCAATTTGTACTCTCTTGCGCAAATTAGCCTGTTCAATTTATGTTATCATAAAAGATTCAGCCAGAAGCTGAATATACTTTTATTTCCATTTTTCTCAAAACGGTTCAGACTATTTCATCATCTTTATTAATTAATATAAGGGAGGGAAAATTGTAAATAAAAAAGAAAAGAGAAATTAAGTACTACTTACTCAACCTTTAACACCAAAAGCTCCAACACGTGAAGTTGAGTTAATTACAGTATATTGTAAATTAGCCTTATCATTTCCTCTTAACACTGGTGTAGGATAACCTTTAAATGAAGAATAAACATTTTCTAAATTTCCTTTATATTTAGTTCTACGTTGAGATCTAGAAGCTGAAAAACGTCTAGTTAATCTACCTGCAGCTTCTAATCTAACACCAGATACTCTTTTATATTTTAAATTACTTAAAATAATTTTTTTTAAATACTTAGATTTAGTATTATCTTGTTGTATAAAATTATCACTATTAAAAATATTAAAATTAAAAAATTTTTTAGATTTTTCTGCTAATTTAACATTTTTAATTTTTGCTTTTCTTATTAAAACTTTAAGATATCTTAAAACATTTCTTTTTTTTTTAATTTTAATTCTAAAGGTTGAGTAAATATTTTACTATTAAAATAAAAATATTTTAAATTAATTATATTAAATTCAACATTTTTATTAAAAATATTTCTAATTAAACTAATTAAACCTTGTAAATAAGTATTTTCAAATTTTGCTTTATTAATATAAAGCATTTGTTTATAATACATGTAGAATTTTAATCTTTTAAAACTTTTTTTAATAAATCTTGTATAGTAAATATTTTGTGCTGTATTTACTTGAGTATTATATTTAGGTAAAAGATTACTTAATAATATACTTTTTTGTTTATGTTTACACAAAATATTTAATCCTACATTTTTTATTAATTTTAATTTTCTAGCAAATTTAGCTTTTTTAAATAATGTTAAATATCTTTTTTTAAGTTTTAATAAGTAATTAAGTTTTTGTTTATTATAAACATATAATGTAATATTTACTTTATCATTAGTATGTTTAAATTCACCATCACTAATAAATATTCTATTTGTAGATATTTTTCTAAATCTACGACGTAATCTATTTTTTCTTAATAAAGATTCTAGTTGTAAATTATATAAATTAAAGTATGCTTTAATTAATTTCATTACATATTTGCTTTTAATAGGAATTAAATTAATAGCATTTTTGTTATAAGCATATATACTACTTTTTCAATTCCTTACAGCAGGTATTACATCTCTATTATAAATAGCTATACTAGAATCATTTAATCCTTTTTTTTATATGTAGTATTTAATTTTGATTTTATAATATTTAACATATCTATATATATATATATATATTAATATAATTAATACAATTAATTATATAATATTAAAGCTTGGTAAACCAAGTCTAATACATTATTAACAAAATAATAATTATTATACAAATAGTGTTTTTAGTTATGATAATAATTAATAAAGATGTTGGGCGTTAAAAAAGGATTATTGTTAGCTATACTCACCTTTTAGTCGTTGAACGTCCTTATTTTAATTTATCTTAAAGATAAACACATGCTAAAATAAGTTTCGCTTCAAATACACTTAATTAATATAAGTTGTCTTTGAAATTTACCCAATATATTACCAATATTTTATAATATTGGAGGACTCACAGTTATAAATCCCTAGCGTAACTTTTTCTATAATCCAAGACCTTTCCTTAATGCATCTTGTGATCATATGCCCCGCTTACGCGACTGATAGACTTGTAGGTCAAACAGTAAAGCAAGATTTAGCCATTAAACTTTTAAAGTATTAATAAACATTATATTAATAAAGATAAATACTTTATTAATATAACAAATAAACTTTTAAATCTTTGAACTAAACTAGAACAAAGGTCGGTAAAGTTTAAAATACATCTATTCACCGCATAGTTAAAATCTTACTTAAAATAAAAAATAATTGTAGAATTTAATCGAATAATAACTGTATAATTATAATAATAATTAGAACAAATTAAAATATTTGTATATAAATATACAAGTTTACAATATGAACTTTGGATATACCCAGGTACTTTTTGTGGGATCTGTGCCCCGCATAAACTGCCTTCTAATCATTAAGAGTATATATAAGGATTCGAATAAAGGTGTTTCATTATTATCTAAACAACTACCTTATACACTATAAATCATCCTAAAATTTCACTCCTATAATTAGTAACAGTAAAGCTGCATAGGGTCTTCTCGTCTATCTAGAGGTAAACAGTATCTGCACTGCTATTCCAATTTCACTGAGACAATCATCGAGACAGCTGTTGCATCGTTAAGTCATTCATGCAGGACCGCATTTAACGGCCAAGGTATTTCGCTACCTTAGGACCCTCATAGGTAAGGCCGCCATTAATCGGGGTGTCCTTCAAAACCTCAGTTAATAATCAAGGTAGATCCGTTACCCAGCCGACATTGGGCAGACATCACACTCAATACTTTGATTTTTTATCTTTGCAGAGTGCTGTGTTTTTATTAAACAGTCGTACAACATTATTTCATGATTCCTCTTATTATTAATTTAATTTTTCATATATAATTACATACTTTACTATATGTTAAATTTAATAATAATGGTCCTCCTTATTCCGAAGGTACAGAGTCAATTTGCCGAGTTCCTTAATGATTGTTCTCTCAAACGCCTTTGTATTCTCTACTTGCTTACTTGAGTTAGTTTCTAGGTACGGTTATTTATTGTTTTTTTTATTTTCTTTTTTTTACCAGTATAAAGTTATCTTTAATCTATTAATTTAAGTATTATTAATAATAACGTTTAATAGATATAATTTTGTTTATATAACAACTACGTTAATAATTTTTATATAATATATAAATACATATTAATAATATAATGGTAATTAATTATTAATAATTATTATCTCTAATATTATTATAATAGATAAAGACTATTATTTGGTTAAATTATATTTATTATACTCACTCTACTATATATTGTACATCACAATATCATAATAAAGTATGTATTATATATTATGAGTTACAATTTTGTACCAATAAGTATGAGTATTAAATACTTTTCACTTCAAATAATAAAATAAACTTTTCCAGAACCTTTATTACTTGTTAAAGGTTTTGGTATTATCATATAAAAAAGCATAAAACGTCATCAAAATTATCTTTTGATTAATTTTTTTAGACACCGATTTTAGATGAAACCATAAGCTTCAGGCGAGGCTAAAAGCCTTTTTCGTTACTCATGTCAGCATTCTCTCTTGGATTTAACAGATACTCATATAGCATATCACAATATATAAAATATATTGTTAACTTTATGCAAGATCTTTAATATTTTAAGAAAAATATTAATATTTTGTTTAATCCAATGTTCCGCTACCCCACAAAAATCCTAAGTCACAGCGCTTAGTTTTTACTAAGCCACAGCGCTTTAATTTTTATTTGTGTACAAGGTTTCGGTATATTATTTAGATCCGTTAAATTTTCGGCGTTTTTTCCTAATTTATTAATCAGTGCTCTGTTACGAGGTCTTCAAAAAATGGCCGCTTCTAAGCCTATTTCCTGATTGTTTTAAAAAAAAACATCCTTAATTTCACTTAACAATAATTTTGGAACCTTAACTCTTGTTCTGGGCTGTTTCCCTTTAGACATACAACCTTATCGCACTATGTCCGATTATTTAACATTCATCTTTGCCCTTCCGAGTGCAAATACTCTCCGGTAAAGTCACTACAACCCCCCGATGTTGACAAATATCTTAGATATTGTCCGAGATCACAGTTCTGTACCTGCTAAGATGTTAATTAAATTACCTACTTACATAGGTTTCGCGGAAAACCAGCTATACTAGTCAGTTTTGTCTTTCACTAACTTACCACAGTTCATCGGATATCTTTACAACGATAACCCGTTCGGGCTTTTATAACCCTGACCATGGTAAGATCACTAGCCTTCGGGTCTAATTCTAGATACTAATTCATTTTTTCATAATTGGTTTATCTACGTATCTATCTCCTAATTTTATTAATAAATTTACATACCAATATTATAAATAATATCATTATACATATCTTATTATGTCTCTATCCATTGAGTACTAAATACCTATATAAAAATATATACATATTTAGTATGTATAATGTACTATATGTAAATGCTTATAAAAGAGATGTTACTTGCATCTAAAATTAACTTGCTGACCCATTATGCAAAAGGTACGCTCTTATTATTTATTTAAAATTTAACTTGAGCTGCTTATAAAACTACTATTTCAGGGTATTTCCCTCACGGTACTGTTACACTATCGCTTATATATTTTTTTTAGCCTTAGAGGAAGGTTCCCCTATTTTTCAACAGATTTTTTTCCGTTATACTTAAATATACTATTATATATATTTTATAAATAATTAGATAAAGTATTACTTTATCTTATATAAATTTTAATGGTAAATTTATATATTATTTATTAAGGCTTTTGCTATTCAGAAGACACCAAATAACAATCTCGTTTGATTTCTTTTACTAAAGTTACTAAGATATTTCAATTCACTTTGTCTTATAATTAGATTTCTCTATGATTTCTAGTTTATATTATTGCTAGATATAAATATCTTGAAATATATAGCTAACCATCCATAATAGTTTCTTTATATACTTGTCTTGATTTCTCAAGATGTATATGGTACATATCATCTTTATTGGGCCATATTATTAAGCCTATATTAGTTATCAGGTTATTATGATTCGAACATAAACAATCTCCAACCCAAATGAAGCGACCAACCATCGGACACTAACCTGTAATACCTATAATGTATTTACATTAGTTTAATTTTATAACATATTATTATACGCAATTTTATTAAATTAATTTTTTTTTTACACTAGAGGTATCAGAGAGTATATGATTCGAACATATGAAAGTTTATATCTTTAGCTAGACTCAAGCTAGCCGCCTTAAACCACTCAGCAAACTCTCTTTTTTTGATTCTTCAGTGACTCGAACACTGAACATATCCTTATCAAGAATACACTTTACCAGTTAAGTTAAAGAACCTATATTATATTCAAGAGCACTTAGATTTGAACTAAGAAATATAAGGTTGAAGCTTACAGTTTTACCTATTAAACTATGCTCTTCGGAAAAGAGATGAATCGAACATCTAAGTGTTAAAACACAATATTTAGCAAATATCTTACCCTACCAATAGCAACTTTTCCTTTAATTTATATATATATACGAGTTAGACCGGTTTCGATCCGGCATCTATTTTCTCGACAAGAAAACCCTTTACCAATTAAGTTACTAACCCTACTTATATATATATGGCTAGCTGAATTCGAATCAGCACACTTTACTTGGAAGGTAAACAGTCTACCATTAACTTATAGCCATTATGACAATTTGAATATTTAAATTATTTACTTATTATGACTAGCTGAATTCGAATCAGCACATCTTATATGGTAAATAAGCAGTCTACCATTAACTTATAGTCATTTTTATAATTTTTACTTTGATTATATTAAGACCTATGGGATTTGAACCCATATTATAATGATTAAAAGTCACATGTTTTACCATTAAACTAAAGTCTCTAAAAGATAATAATTTTATTAAATCATTGTCTATTATTTATTAATTAGTATATTTAGATATTATACCTAAGGTATAATAAATAGATATCTAAACATATTTATTTCTAATAACCTCAGTAGTATACAGAAATATATAAGAATAATCATACTACATCAACAAAATGTCAGTATAATATACCTGATTCGTAACCAAGGTGATGGTGATCTGTTAAATGGTATGCAGCTAAACGTCATAATCCTACAGCTAAGAAAGCTGTTCCAATAATAACGTGTAAACCGTGGAAACCAGTACCAAAGTAGAAACATGAACCATAAACACTATCAGAAATAGTGAAAGAAGATACTGAATATTCAACACCTTGGAAGAAAGTAAATATTACAGCTAATACAATTGTTACAGCTGTTCCATATAAAGCACCTTTTCTATTACCTTGTATTAAAGAATGGTGTGCATATGTAATTGTCACACCTGAAGATAATAATAAAATAGTATTTAATAATGGTAATTCAAATGGATTAACAGCTTGTATACCTAATGGAGGTCATTGTGCACCTAATTCAACACTAGGTGATACTGCACTATGAAAGAATGCTCAGAATATAGCTAAAAAGAAGAAAACTTCAGATATAATAAATAAACCTACACCTAAGTTTAATCCTTTTTGTACAGCATTAGTATGATTACCTAAATAAGTTCCTTCTGAAATTACATCTCTAAATCATAAAGCCATAACGTAAATAACGTTAAATACAGCTAAACCTACTAAATATTGGAATCCTTGGAATCCATGCATAAATAAAACTGTAGTTGTTGTTAATATAAATAATGACAAACTAGTAAACAATGGTCAAGGTGACGGTGATACTAAATGGAAAGGATGATTTTGAAAATTACTTTTTGATTTATATATCATATTTTAATTTAATAATTAATTGTTTAAGCTTTATCTCTCTATTTTTGTTTTATTGTGATAACTATAGCACCTACCATACCTAATAGTAAAATAATAGAAGTAACAATTAATCACATAGAATAACTAGTATACATAATATTACCTATACTAGCTATATGTGTAGGTTCTATTAGTGAATTATCTCAACCTTTACTACTTGCATAACCAATTTGTTGTTTTAAATCAACTATATTAAACAATTCATTATCTAATTGTACATTATATATATCAGAGTATGAATTAGATAAATAAGAAACAATACTATTTTCTGTAAAATTTGTAGGTAATACCTGTGCCATTATATAATAAAAAATAATAATAGTTAAACCAGCTAAAGGTAAATCATTATTTGTATCATGAAATAATTCAGAAACTCTAATGTTAATTAACATTAAAATAAATAAAAATAAAATAGAAACAGCACCTACATAAACTAATATATAAGCTAATCCTATAAAATTATATCCTACTAAAATTAATAAACCTGCAACATTAACAAACAAACCTATTAAAAATAAAACAGATACTACAGGATTTCTACAACTTATAGTAAGTATACCTAATAAAATAGATACTAAATAAATAATATCTACAAATTCTATTCTAAATCCATTAGTAATAGAATCATTTAATAAAAATATATTATTCATAATAAAAAAACTAAATCTATTAACATATTATACAAACAATAATAAATGTCTAGATAGGGTTAGATAAAGATCTAATTAGGGAGAAAAGGAATCGAACCTTCGATAGCTAATAGCTATTGAGTTTACAGCTCAACCCGTTAACCAGCTTACGGGACCTCCCTATTTCATATATATATTTAATCTTTTATTGGAATTGAACCAATTTGTAATATACCTATATTTGATTTTATAATATATATACTATTATTTTTTTTTTAAATTTTATACTCCCCGTGCAATTTCCATTACACGAACCTTATTTCGACTTAACACCAATCAAAGTTTTGCATACGAAAACTATCCTGCATATTTATATATCATAAATATATATAACTTTACACAGAAAAAATCAAACTTACTGCATCTTCTTTTTTCAGCGCCTGACGAGTGGTTAGTACCTAACTAAGATAAAATTCACCGTGACGTTGGTGATTCACGATTACTAGTAATTCCTTTTTCATGTAGTCGAGTTACAGACTACAATCCATATTATTTCCTTTTTTGGGGATTAGCTCCATTTCACAATATCGCATCCCGTTGTAAAGGCGTATGTGGCACGTCTATAGCCCACAGCATTAAGGCCATAATGACTTGTCTTAATCCCTTTTATCTGGTCCGATGTAGTAGCGAACCACTTTATATAAACAAATAAAGTGAGGGTTTTCGTTAATTAAAGGAATTAACCAAATCTCACGACATTAACTAAAGACAGCCATGCAGCGCTTGTAACAATTTTTTATAATCTGCTATACAAGCTGTGGTAAGGTTTTTCGCGGATCATCGAATTAAATAACATACTTCACTACTGGTTTTAGAAACGGTCTAATGATTTCAGTTTATATGTTGCCATAGTACTCTTGAGGTGGAATGCTTACACTTTCGTTTATACATTAAATTTATATCTAATGTATGACATTCATCATTGTCTGCTTGGACTATTAGGGTATCTAATCCTGTTTGCTACCCAAGCCTTCGTCTCTCAACGTCAGTTATTACATAGAAGGACGCCTTCGCCGTTGACAGTCCTCCTGGTATCATCAAATTTTATCTCTACTCCAGAAATTCTTCCTTCTCTCATATAACTCAAGTAAAAAAGTACTCGTTTAGAGTTTAATTTACCGTCTACTTACCCTTTAAACCCAATAAAGATAACTAACACTAGCCTCCTACGTATTACCGCGACTGCTGGCACGTAGTTTGGTCAAGACTTATAAATAGATTATGTCATTATATACAATCTATTTAGAATTTTATGCGAGTTAATCGCGAATGTAAATATACTATTTACATAGACATTCTTCCAAGTTACTGGTTCAGCCTTTCGGCCATTGACCAATATTCCTCACTGCTGTACATAAAAGCATTGGGTTTTTTCAGACCCAATGTGGTCGATCAACTTTCCAGTTACGACTACGGTTTATTGCTAGAAAAGTCATTACCTTTCCTACTACTCACCGAGATAAAAATTATCATCTTAAAGCGGTAATTAAACCTTTGGTTATAAGGGATTTTTTCCCTTACTTTAAGGTAGCCAATTTATCTTTTACTCACCTGTACACCACTACTACTTAATTTACTATTATATAATAATTTTAAACTAATTAGTCGTTCGATTAGCATGTGTCAAGTACTTGGACAGTGTTCAGTTAGAGCCATCATCAAACTCTCTATTTTATTTTTAATGCATACATCACATCTATATTGTTTTATACATAACTATAAAATTATCAATTTTAATGTTATTATTTAAAGATATAATTAAGCCAGTTTCTGTTTAATTTTAATAATTCTAAATAAAAACTTAACATAGGATTCTTGTTCGCTATTATTTTATTATTACTAATTAGTATTTTATAATAATTTTAGTTTCTGTTAACATCCTTATATTTTTATAATTATTGAATATATATATATTCAAGTGTATATGCCTAATAAGTATTGGACTTTCCTATTTTCATAAAATTTTTATATCTAAAAAAAATATTATTATAATATAAAACTATAATAATATAAATTGTTTATATTTACATATTATATAAATATATACTCTAAATATACTATAATATTAATGTAAGTCTAAACCATCTTTAATATATGAACAAGCTAAAACTACAAAAACTTGAGCTTGAATAAATGCTATAGCTAATTCTAAACCAGAGAATGCAATAATAAATGCTAAAGGTATTAAACCTAATATGAAGAATATTACACCACTAGTCATAATATTATATGTGAATCCACTTAAGATACTTAAAAGCATGTGACCACTTAATATGTTAGCAGCTAATCTTAATCCTAATGAAACATTTCTAGATAAGTATGAAATAAATTCAATTAAAACTAATAAAGGTAATAAAGCTAAAGGACAACCTGAAGGTACAAATAATGAGAAGAATTTTAACCCATGTCTTTGGAAACCTAATATAGTTGCACCTAAAACAACAGTAAAACTAATAGAGAATGTTAATATAAAGTGTGATGTAGATGCAAAACTATATGGTACTAATCCTATTAAATTATTAACTAAAATAAATATGAATAATACATACATTAATGGGAAGAACATTTGTCCTTTATTTGGGTTAATTTGATTTACTACTATACCGTGTACTGTAGCATATATACTTTCTTGACTTATTGATCAGTTATTAGGTATTATTTTATTATTATTTGTAGCTAATAAGCTATATGTTAATATTAAAAAGATACTAATAGATAAATATAAACCTATATTTGTTAATGATAAGTGTAAATTTCCTAATAAGTTAGCGTTAAAAGAAAATAAATCTCTTACTTCAAATTGGTCTAATGGACTTAATACAAAATCTAAATGACGCATATTATTGTTTATTTATAAGATATATATAAATATTAACTTATTATTTTCATTACCTAATGAAACTCTATTAAAATAGAGATATATATAATAATAAAAAATTATTATGTTTTAGTTATATATTTAATACAACTACTAATTTATATAATTATAATTTATTTATGTAAATACGTGAAATAAAAGTACGTACAAATCTAGGTAATATGAATTTAGTAAATGTATATATTAATACTGTTAATATAACAAAAGTAAATACTACTTGATTTACAAAAAAGAATGGTACTAATTGTGGCATATATTTGTATTTTATCTATTATATGGATATTTTCTTAATATATATCTTGACTTTTTTTTTAGATTATAAGGTAAGGTAAAAATAAGCCCTTAAGATGAATCGAACATCTATCAAAATATTAACAGTATCTCGCTCTACCATTGAGCTATAAAGGCTAAAATAATAATAGTAATAATATTATTATTACAATTCTTACCCAAGGGTCGAACTTGGATCAAAATATTAGAAGTATTCGGCTCTGCCATTGAGCTAGTAAGAAGATAAATAAATACAATTATTCATTATAAATGTTATTATAATAAATAAATTATATAAAATATATTAATTTATATTATAAATTAAAGAAGAAACTGAGTAATGTAAACCATCTAATATAGGAGCAGGATATATACCAAATAATACTGTAAATACTACAAATACTAATAATAATATAAACTCTCTTCTATTAACATCACCTATATTTTCTACAAAATATACAGAATAAGAACCACCAAAAGCAATTCTATTATACATAAATATTGTATAAGCTGCAGATAATACAATAGAAGTACTAGCTAGTATACCTAATATAGGCATTCTTTCAAATGCACCATATAATGACATAAATTCACCTATGAAATTAAAAGTTAAAGGTGTACCACTATTACCTAAACATAATATAAAGAATAATATAGAGAATATAGGCATAACTTGAGCCATACCTCTATAATATGTAATTAATCTAGTAGAAGATCTATCGTATAAAATACCTCCAACACAAATAAATAATGCTGGTGATACAAAACCATGAGCTAAACCTAAAACTATTGCACCTTCTATACCTTGTATTGTATTACTAAATGCACCTATTAAATATACAGCTGCGTGAGATACAGAAGAGTAAGCAATTAATTCTTTAATATCTATTGTTCTTAATGTACTAAAACTAGCATAGATAATAGTTATAACACCTATTACATATATAATATATGTAAAGTTTAAAGAAGCTTTAGGTAATAAAGGTAACATTAATCTAAATATACCATATAAACTTAATTTTAAAACTATACCTGCTAATATAATACTACCAGATAATGGTGATTCAACGTGAGCTTTTAGTAATCAAGTATTTAAAAAAATAACTGGTGTTTTTACAGCAAAAGCTATAAATATACCGTAAAATAAAAATAATTGAGTCATATAACTAAAGTTTGCTTTAGATAATGCATCAAAATCAGTAGTACCCATAATAGAAGACATAACTATTATAGATAATAACATAAATAATGATCCTAATAAAGTATATAAAAATAAGTAGAAACTAGCTCTTACTTTATTACTTGAACCAAATAATCCTATTAATAAAAATAAAGGAGGTAATATACTTTCAAAAAAGATATAGAATAATAATACATCTAAAACTAAGAATACAGCTAATAATAATGTTTCTAATAATAACATAATTACTACAAATGACAATACATTTTGAGATTGTATTGAATTTCAATTAGATAAAATAGCCACAGGCATTATTATAGTAGTTAATAGTATAAAATATATTGATAAACCATCTACACCTAAATATACATCAAAATAACTTACTTGGTAGTGTTCTTCAATAAATTGAAATTGTTTACTACTAAAATCAAAAAGTATAAACATTATTAATGATACAATTAAATTTATTATTGTTGTAGTTAAGGCTATAGATTTTATTTTAATATTATTTACTATACTTAAACCATAATTAGTCTCTATTGTTACAAGACTTATTCCTATTAATGGAATTAATAATAATAATAAGGACATATTTAATTTTTAATATATATATACTTTCTGCTTAAAAAAAACATTAATTTGTTTTTGTTACACCTTATATATGCTATAAAGCTTAAGTATATATCAGTTAATACTATATTATAATTTATTATTATTTTTTTTATAATACATACATACATACTATATTGAAATTTATAAGTTACATAATAAATCAATATATGATTATATAATTTAATATTAATAATATAATTATATATAAATTAACTAACTAAAAGTAATATATATTAATAATAAATATTAAATTAAAGTATTAAGCTTGTAGGTAAAGCATCTAAACCAAATATAACACAAGGTATTAAAACAACATATGCTATAATTAAAGGTAATAATACAGTTCAACAAACTGACATTAATTGATCAAAACGAATTCTAGGGAAAGATGCTCTAACTCAAATAAATACAAATATTAAAACAGCAGTTTTAAAAGCTAAATTTAAAGGAGATGAAGAAATATTAACAAATATATCTTCTAATATAGAACTATTTATACCTAATACATTATATAATATATCTATTATAAATTCAACAGGTATAATACATAAATAACCACCAAAAAATAAAATACTATTTAAAACACAGATTAATATAATACTAGCATATTCAGCTAAGAAGAAAAATACAAATACACTAGCTGAATGTTCTGTCATAAAACCACTAACAAGTTCTGATTCAGCTTCAGCTAAATCAAAAGGAGCTCTATTAGTTTCTGCTATAGAACCTATAAAGAATATAATAAATAAAGGAAATAATGGTAATATGAAATCAACTATTCTTTGTGATTCTACAATAGTAATAATATTTAAATTACCTGTTAATAAGATAATTAATATAATTACAGAACTTAATATTAACTCATAACTAATTAACTGAGCTGTACTTCTTAATGAACCTAAAAAAGCATATTTAGAATTAGCAGATCAACCTGCTAATAATATACCATATGTAGCTAAAGATGATACAGCTAACATATAAAGCATACCTAAACTATAATCAGATACAAAAATTCCACTATCAAATGGTATAACTAAATAACCTAATAAAGAAAAGATTAAAGTTATCATAGGTCCTATGAAAAATAATACAATATTAGCTTGTGTTGGAGCTACATACTCTTTTAATAATAGTTTTAAAGCATCAGCAAATGCTTGTAGTAAACCATAATAACCTACTGCATTAGGTCCTAATCTTCTTTGCATAGAAGCCATAGTTTTACGTTCGGCTATAGTTACAAATGCAACTGAAAGTAAAGCAGGTACTATTAATAATAGCCCTTCAATAATTGAAATTATACTTATCATTTATTTATTTATTATTTATTATAACAATATATATCAATAGAATATTTATATTTATAATAATATTAATTGTAATTAACAACCTGCAGTTTTTATTCTATATATATAAATATTTAATAAATATACTCAATATTATACATTGAAACTTTTTATGTTTAATATATATATATAATATTTTAACTAAAAATATAGGTTAATATTATATATAAACTAATTGTATAGGATTTATAATAGTATACTAAAAATCGATACATATATATCTAAGGAGTCCGGGGAACTCGAATCCCTTTATTTCGATTTGCAATCGAAACGCAGAACCTTCTACTCAAACTCCTTTAATTTGTAAATATTAATTATATATAAATATATAATAGGTATAATAATATTATTATTATATACTAATTATTTTTTAGTAGCTAACTCTACTAAACTATTTTCTATAATACTTACTACAGGTACTATAATAAAGAAGTGTGCAAAGTATAATACAGTTGATATTTGTCCTATTTCAATAAATGGTGTTTCAACGTGTTTTGCACCTATTTGCATTAATACTAAGAAATTAGCTACAAATATAAAGAATACAATTTTACTTAAAGGTCTAAATTGTACTCCTCTTAATTTAGATAAATCTGTTAATGGCATTGCCATTAAAGCTAAAATAGCAGCAAACATAGCTATAACACCTAATAATTTATTAGGTATAGATCTTAATATAGCATAGAAAGGTAATAAGTATCATTCTGGTACAATAGCAGGTGGAGTTTGCATAGGATTAGCCACAACATAATTTTCACTATCTCCTAATGCATTAGGCATAAAGAAAACAAATATAGATAATACTATAAAGAATAAGAATATAGTAACTAAATCTTTAAATAAGAAGTAAGGAGCAAAAGGTAATCTATCATAATTAGCTGATATACCTAAAGGATTACCTGATCCTACTACATCGTGATAAGCTATTAAGTGCATTAATACTAATGCAGCTAATACGAAAGGTAATAAGAAGTGTAATGCAAAAAATCTGTTTAATGTTGCAGTATTAACTGAAAAACCACCTCATAAAAATTCAACTATATCTTGACCTATTCAAGGTATAGCACTCATTAAATTAGTAATAACAGTTGCTCCTCATAAACTCATTTGACCGTATGGTAATACGTAACCTAAGAAAGCTGTAGCCATCATTATTATAAGAATTACTGTACCAATAATTCATGTTAATGTTCTTGGTGATTTATATGATCCATAGTATAAACCTCTACCTATGTGTAGGTATACTAAAAAGAAGAAAGCTGAAGCTGTATTAGCGTGTAAATAACGTATTAATCAACCATTGTTTACATCTCTCATAATATGTTCAACAGAATTAAATGCTTCTGCTACACTAGGTGTGTAATGCATAGCTAATGTAACTCCTGTTACAATTTGTATTATTAAACATATAGCTAATAATGAACCAAAGTTTCATAAATAACTTATATTGGCTGGTGTTGGTGCATCGATTAAGTAAGAATTTACTAATCTTAATAAAGGATTACTTTTAAGAATTCTCATATTTTTATTTTATATTTATTGTTGTTGTTCTATTTTATGTTTTATTTTGCTATATTTTAATATAAATAAATAAATATATATATATATTTATTTATATGGGTTTGTTCAATTAAAAACTGCTATGCAGCCGGAAAAGAAATTATAATTCCTAATCTTAATAAATGTAATCATGGATCTATATATATAAAAAATTTATATTTATTAATAATTAGAATATTATTATAATTATTAAGTTAAAAAAAAAATTAAAGTTTTATTATTAAAAATAGTTTCTAATGTTATTCTAGATTATATATCTTATATATATATATTTATTGTTTAAGTTTCATATATATATATTTTTACTTTATTTTTATCTTAATTAATATAAATATTATATATATATAATATTTATATTAATTTGTGTTAGTTTGTTCAATTAAAGCTTTATTAATATTTTTAAATATTAACAGGAATAAATAACACAATAGCTAATATATTAGATAAATGTAATGTTTCATTAGGCATAAACATAAATAAAAGTATAATTAACGTTAAGATAGAAATAGTTATAGATAAAGAACTAGATAAAGCAAATTTAGAATTAAAATATATTTTATTAACTACTTTATTTTTTTGTATAATAAGAGCAGGTATTCTTAAATCTTTTAAGCTACTAAAATAAGTATAAGAATGTCCATCAAAGAACATAGTTTTTACTATAAATAAGTAATATACAGCACTTATAACACTAGTTAATACTCCTATAAGAGTTAAGAATATAAATCCTTCTTGTAAAGCTGCAGAGAATACCATCTGTTTAGCAAAGAATCCCATTAAAGGTGGAATACCAGCAAATGAGAATAAAGTAATAGTTAAACTTAAAGCTAAGAAACTATTAATATGGAAATATCCTTTAAGCTGACTTATAAGTTGTATAGGTGAGTTATTTTTATCTATTAAATTATTATGATTAATATTTTTATCATTATAAGCATATAAGCTATAACCTATAGCTATTAATAAAATAAATGCATTTAAATTAGATAAACTATATTGAGCTAAATAGAAAATAAATGATTGTATAGATTCAACACTATTAATAGTTAATGCTAATAACATAAAACCTAAATGAGATATAGTACTATAAGCAAATAATCTTTTAATTCTAAATTGTGTTAAACCTAATACAGTACCAATTATTAAAGATAATAATGAACTTATTAATAAACTAGAAGTTCAAGTATATTGTGTAGTAATATATATACTATTTGTATAATGAACCAATTGTAATAATAAAGTTAATATAGAAATTTTAGCTATAATAGCTACAAAAGTAGTAACTATAGTAGGTATTCCATCATAAACATCAGGTGATCAAAAATGGAATGGTGCAGCTGATATTTTAAATAATAATCCTATAGTTATTAATAATAAGCAATAAGGTATATAAGTAGTAATTTGTTGTTCATCTAATACACCTGCTAAATTATTTATAACATAGAAACTATCTAAATATGTTACACCTAAATTTGCATATATTAAAGCTATACCTAATAATATGAAACAAGATGCTAATCCACCAAGTAAAAAATAAGTTAAACCAGCAGATGTTGCTGATTCAGAATTTCTATACATAGTACATAATAAATATAATCCATAACTTTGTAATTCTATAGATAAGAATATAGATACAAAATCACTACTAGATATTAATAATAGACTACCTATTACAATAAATAATAACATTAATGTATATTCTAATATTGTATATTGTTCTCCTTTTTTTAAAATTATATTAGATACAGCAATGTTTTTAACAAATTGTAATTTTGTGAATAATAATTTGTATAAACTTAAATACTGACTAGATATAAGTTTTCTAGGATAAAAACCAGTTAAATTCAATATTAATAATGTTATAATAAATATTAATATGTGAAATGTTTGTGTTATAGGTGATGTATAAAATAAACCACCGAACAACCCTATACCATTATCTAAATATGATATAAATAAATTATTATAACATAAATAAATACAGTAAAATAATATTATAATACCTATTCTTGAATAAAGAATAGCTGTATCACGTCTAAAAGACAATGCATTAGATAATATTAAACAGAAGATTGAAGATAAAAGCATATCTGAATAAAAATATAAATAAATTTAAATTAAATAAAATAAATAATAGATATAAATATATATCTATTATAAAAAAAATAATAAGTTATTATTAAATAACTTATTATTAAGTAAATGATAATTTATTATTAACTATATGTTAAATTATTACTTAGTTGATGTTAAATTATTATTTAATAACGCAAACAAAGTAAATATAACTAATATAAATAAATTATTATCATTATATGAGAAATATACTAATGATATGTAGAACATTAAACCTATTAATACATATAAAGCATAAGTAGTAATTACACCAGTACTTAATTTACCTAAACTATTACTTAAAGATAATAATCCTTTTTCTAAACCATAAGGTCCTAAGAATTCTACTGAACCTTTATCTAAACTCTTAGTAGTTTGACCACCTAATTTAAGAACACCTTCTACAATATATTTATTATAGAATAATTCTATATAAAATCTTTGATTAAAGAAACTAAATATATTATAACCAAATCTTGAGAATTTAAAGTTAATAAGTAATTTAGGTAAGAATTCAGAAAATAAAACAGATATAATACTTAAAGAAACTGTAAATATAAATGGTAATAATTTAAAGAATGTTGGTACAGCAAATTCTGTATCTAACATAATTTCATGACTAGGATGAATAAATAAACTATTATCTACAAAGAAACCAGTACCTAAACCTATAAAGATATCTTTAGTTAAATAACCAAAGAATATAGAGAAAATAGATAAGATAATTAAAGGTAAAGTTAAGAAAATATCACCTTCATGAGCATGTTTGTAACTAGATAATGGTCCATTAGGATTAGCTAAGAATGTTAAATATAAAACCTTAGCTGAATAAAGTGTAGTAAACATAGCACCTATAGTAGCTACAAAATAAACTATAGTACCTGATAAGTAGAATTGACCATAAGAAGATTCTAGAATAAAATCTTTAGAATAGAATCCTGTCATGAAAGGTACAGCTACTAAACTTAATGAAGCTATTAACATAACTGAATATGTTAAAGGTAAGAACTCTCTTAAACCACCATATTTTCTAAAATCTTGGTTATCAGCTACTGCGTGTATAACTGATCCAGCACCTAAGAATAATAATGCTTTATAAAAAGCGTGATTAACTAAGTGGAATAAAGCTAAATTATAACTAGATAAACCTATAGCTATAACCATCATACCTAATTGACTCATAGTAGAATAGGCAATAACTTTTTTAATATCTTGTTGGAATAATCCAATTAAAGAACTAAATACTGTAGTTATAGCACCTAATCATAAACATAAAACTAAAACAGTTGAACTATATTCAATTAAAGGTGAAGATCTCATTAATAAATATACTCCAGCAGTAACCATAGTTGCAGCGTGAATTAAAGCAGAAACAGGTGTAGGACCTTCCATAGCTTGAGGTAATCAAATATGTAAACCTACTTGAGAACTTTTAGCTGTTGCACCTATTAATAAACATATTCCCACTATTGTGATTATAGTTTCATTATAGTAAGGTGCTAATGCAAATACTGTACTATAATCTAGATTACCAAAAGATCATATTATTGCAAACATACCTACAGTTAATAAACAATCACCTACTCTATTAGTTAATAAAGCTGATAAAGAGCTTTGATTTGCTGCTATTCTAGTAAATCAGAAATTTACTAAAAGATATGAACAAACACCTACACCTTCTCAACCTACAAACATAATTAAATAATTATTTCCTGTTACTAGTATAATCATCATAAAAGTGAATAAACTTAAGTAACTAAAAAATCTTTGATTATGTGGATCATGACTCATGTAACTTATAGAATATATGTGTACTAAACTAGATACTATTAATACTGGTATTAACATTGATACAGTTAATGAATCAAATCTAAAGTTTCATAATACATTTAGTGATTCTATATCTATTCATCTTGCTACATCTATTGTTACTGGTATATTATTAAAACCTACTTCAAAAAAAGCTATTATAGCTAAAAATGTTGTAGTTATTACTGAACCACATGTTATTATATGTGATCCTGTTATACCTACTTTTCTACCAAAGAAACCTGATACTATTGAACCTATTAATGGTAAAATTATCAAAGTTAAATACATTTATTTATATTGTATTGTTATACTACCTCTTAATCTATAATATGCTACTAATATCCCTAAACCTATTGCAGATTCAGCTCCTGCTATTGTTAAAATATATACAGCAAAAGTTTGTCCTAATATATCATCAAAACTAAGTGAACTGATTAATATTAAAAATGTTATAGATAATAACATTATCTCTATAGAAATTAACATTAATATAATGTTTTTTCTATTTAATACAAATCCTAATATCCCTATGACAAATAAAAATATTGAAAAATTCATTATACCTATATAAAATTTTATTTGATTTATCTATACTACATATATAAATATAATTATTACAAATATTAATTAATATTATATAAACATGTATAAGACTTGAACTTATATTTACGTGTCCGTAGCACGCTATTCTACCATTGAATTAACATATTTTTAAAATATATAAATAATTTACTTTTATAATATATGTATATTATTATTAGTTGTAATAATAAATTACTTTTTTTTTTACATTACAGTATCTAATTATTTACTATAAGTAAGTATAGACATTTTCATATTCTTTCTTATATTTAACTATCCATTTGTTCTCTTAATCATAGTAAAAAATCTTTTATAGATACTGATTGTATAGCTATAGGCATAGAGCTATGTAAAATACCACAGATTTCTGAACATTGTCCGAAGAAAACTCCTGGACGATTTATGTAAACAGAAGCTTGATTTAATCTACCTGGGTAAGCATCTGCTTTAATACCTAAAGAAGGGCAAGCATAAGAATGTATAACATCAGCAGCTGATATAACAATTCTAGTGTGAGTTAATTCAGGTATAATAACTCTATTATCAACTTCTAACATTCTAAATTGACCTTGTTCTAAATCACTTTCTGGCACTATATATGAATCAAATTCTATAAATTCATCATCTAAATTTGTAAAATCAGGATATTGGTAACTTCAATATCATTGATGACCTTCAGCATAAACAACTAATGAAGGATCCATAACTTCATCCATTAAATATAATAATTTAAATGATGGGAATGCTATTAATATTAATATAAATGCTGGTGATATTGTTCATATTAACTCTATTAAAGTACCATGATTCATAAATTTATGTGCAATAGGTGATTTATTGGCTAAAAAATTTCTTATAATTGAAATTATCATTCATGTTACAGTAAATAATATAATAGCTAAATAAAACATTATATTATTATGTAACTCTTCAATACCTTCCATTTGAGGTGATGCACTATCTTGGAAAAATAAACCCCAAGGAGTTGGAGCATCTAATTGTAATTTAGAAATATAATTATGTAAAAACATTTTTTTTATTTTTATTGTAGTTATAATTTATCACACTAATTCATGTAAACTTTATGTAATCTTATATACATATACGAGTTAGACCGGTTTCGATCCGGCATCTATTTTCTTGACAAGAAAACCCTTTACCAATTAAGTTACTAACCCTACTTATATATCTATTTTTTTTTTAATTTAATAATAAGTATAATATTATTAATATATAATTTACTTATATATTAAAGAATAACCATTTCAAGATTTTATATTAAAATTAAATATTTGTCTACTTTCTATTTTTAAAGCATTTTTACCTAATTCAAAGGCAAAACCTAAAGTTAATACTAAGAAAAATACTATCATTATTAATAAACCATAAATACCATTAGTGTAAGCACTAACAACATAAGGATATATTAATAAAATTTCTAAATCAAATAATAAAAATAATAAAGCAAATATAAAGAAAGAAATACTAAATTGTGTTCTATTTTGTCCTAAAAAAGAATGAAATCCACACTCAAAAGCACTATCTTTCTCTTGATATGGGTTATGGGGAGATAGTATTAAATTTACTGATAATAATACTATACCCAATACTGGAATCAAAAATAAAAAGAAAGTTGTTGTTGTCATATTTAAAGGTTTAAATTTTTATAAAAGATAATTTTTATATTAATATTTTCTTACATAGGTTTAAATTAAAATTAATAATAAAACTTATTATTAAATTAAAAAAAAAATATATATATAAGATTGACATTAATATATATATTAAAAATTAAGCTACATATAACAATAAGAAAGCCATCATTAAAGCGAACAACCCTGTTGCTTCTGCAAAAGCAAACCCTAATATTGCATATGAAAATAATTGTCCTCTTAAAGAAGGGTTTCTTGCTACACCTAAAATCAATGCACCAAAAACTATACCAATTCCTACTCCTGCTCCTATTAATCCTGTTGTGGCCATACCAGTACCTATAATTTTAGCTGCTTGTAACATAGTTTAAAGTTAAATTATGTTTACTTATAGTTATTTACAGTTAAACATATTATGCCATTTATCTAATTAAAATGGCTAAAAATTTCTAAAAAAGCTGAGATTTCTACCTCAACTGGACTACTTTCAATCCCTAATGCACTATTTAAGGGTAAGATTACTCTTTCTAATGCTTCCATCTCTTGATGTCTATCTATTAATTCGTCTAGATGATCTAAACATTCTATTAGATATTCATAAGTCATACGGAATTCCATATTATCTATACCATCCATATCAATAGAGTAGTTATTATGAATAATATGTTCAGAACGCGGATTATTACTATACATAACATCAGTTAATGCTATACCACTATCTAGAGGCTCCATACCTACATCTTGACCAGGTACATTACTGTTATTATCTAATGTACCTAAATCCTGACCAGGTATATTACCTATATTACTATTATTATCATCTGATTCTGAATCAGATGAATCCTCAAAAATAAACTCTGGCTACTTGAGCTATCATCTGACATTAATCTAGGTACATCATCGGTCCTAACTGTAGCATATATACTCTCTTCTATTTCTGAAACTTCAAGATGAATTTCATCTACATAAGCGTCAATCAAAGCAATAGTAGATTGTATATCATCTATTAAAGTAAAAGCACGATCCATTGCTTCACGATAATCCACCATAGATGTAGTTAAATTAACAGGTTGAGTTGCAACTTGAGATGCAGTTTCTGCTATAGTAGCATTTGAGGCTATCTCTGATATTTGAGAAGTAGTAATTTCACCTGATGTGCTAGTATCTAACTCAATACTATCAATAATAGATGTATTATCATTTTCATGTAATAATTTAGCTTTTTTAGATAAAGTATTCTCTCCACTTGGACCTGCATTGGATAAAGTATCATGTGATTTTCTTTTTACATGAAGTGCTAAATTTTTAGTAGTATTATTCTCACTTATAAAATTTAGAGCAGCATCGATATTTTCTTGATTTTCATCCTCATTTGATGATGAAGAAATATCTTCTTTACTTATTGTAGTAGATTTAGGAGAGCTAGGTGACTTAGGACTTAAACTTAAGCTATTCACCTCTCTCTTAAAGATTACATTTAACTTTAAATTAGTTAAAATGTATTTATTCGAATTTAAATTCGTTAAAATGAAACTATTGTTCATTTTTAATTTTATTACACGTGTAATTGTCATCATAGTTTATATTATAAAAAAAAGAGTTTATTTTTTAGAGAGAAATTGAAAAACCTATAGCCCCAAAGTTTAATATAAACTTTGGTAAATAATATTTTGAATATTCTTTTAAAAAATAAACTATAAAGTGCGGTAATATAAGAATATTTTAAAAATAAACTATAAAAGGGCGGTAAAATAAAAATATTCAAAATATTATTTATACTAAATTGGTATTCTTTATTTATTTTTTTGTTAAATAAATAGAGTATGCTAAACATACTCTTAAAAAGTATGTTTAATATACTTAGGGTAGATACCTAGACTCGAACTAGGATATGCTGTTCCACACACAGCTGTTCTACCTTTGAACTATATCTACCTGATTATATATATATATAATTAAATAATATTGATTCTTTAATGAATCTAAATTAAATTTAGAATAGAAATATATATATAATATGGTACATCATATCTATATTGTTATATATATATATATAATAATGTCTAAATAAGGTTATTATTTATTTTTTATTAGTCAGACCCTCTACATTTAAATAAATCTATTTAATATATGGGTCACACACTCTATATCTATCTAAATATATTTATAAAAGTAAGTGTGTATTATAATACCATATCATCTTTGTTTAAAATATGAAATCATATATAATAATAACTAATATAAATTATTATAATATATATAAATATTAAGATTGTAAAGGTAAACTTGCAAAAGCATGAGGTTTAGGTGGACTAGTTAAACATCATTCTAAAGAACTATTATTTCTAGTGAAGTATACTTGGAAAGTATCACTAAATAATTGTGGAGTTAATCAAGGATATCTTGATACAGCTTTACCTTCTGTAAGTTGTTTATAAATAATAGTTAAGAAATATCATGTAGCTACAACACTAACAATAGAACCAATACTACTAATTAAATTTCAACCATAGAAAGCATCAGGGTAATCACTTATTCTTCTTGGCATACCTTGTAAACCTAAGAAATGTTGTGGGAAGAATGTTAAATTAACACCAACAAATAAGATTCAGAAATGAACTTTTGCTGCAAAATGGTCATAAGATAAACCTAATATTTTAGGTATTCAAAAGTATCAACCACTAAATAATGCAAATACAGCACCCATAGATAAAACATAGTGGAAGTGAGCTACAACATAGTAAGTATCGTGGAATGCTACATCAAGTGAAGCATTAGCTAATACAACACCACTTAACCCACCAATAGTGAATAATACAACAAATCCTAATGCAAAAAGCATAGGAGGTGTTAAATGTAAAGATCCACCATAACATGTAGCTAATCAACTAAATATTTTAATACCTGTAGGTACAGCAATAATTAAAGTAGCAGCTGTAAAGTAAGCTCTAGTATCAACATCTAAACCTACAGTATACATATGATGACTTCAAACTATAAATCCTAATACACCAATAGACATCATAGCGTAAACCATACCTAAGTAACCAAATACGTTTTTACTTGATGCTGCTGAAATAACTGTACTAATAATACCAAATCCAGGTATAATTAAGATATAAACTTCAGGATGTCCAAAGAATCAGAATAAATGTTGGAATAAAATAGGATCACCACCTCCAGCTACTTCAAAGAATGATGTATTAAAGTTTCTATCAGTTAAGATCATAGTAATACCACCAGCTAACACTGGTAATGATAATAATAATAACACAGCTGTAATAATAACAGCTCATCCAAATAAAGCTAATTTGTGTAAACGTATACCAGGACTTCTCATATTTAAGATAGTAGTTATAAAATTCATAGCACCTAACATACTACTTATACCACTTAAATGTAAACCAAAAATAGCTAAATCTACACTAGGTCCACTGTGAGATTGTATTCCTGATAATGGTGGATATAATGTTCAACCTGTACCAGCTCCATTTTCTATAGTAGCTGAGAATATAAATAAAAATAAACTAGGAACTAATAATCAAAAACTTATATTATTTAATCTAGGGAATGCCATATCTGGACCTCCTACTAATAATGGTAATAAGAAATTACCAAAACCTCCAATTAATGCAGGCATAACCATGAAGAAAATCATCAAGATAGCATGCGCTGTAATTATACTATTATATAACTGATTGTCTGATATATATTGTACACCTGGACCTGATAATTCTAATCTAATTAAAACTGAAAATGCTGTTCCAACTAAACCAGAGAATAGTGCAAACATTAAGTATAATGTACCTATATCTTTAGCATTTGAAGATAAAAATCATCTTTCTTGTCATTCTGTAGGTTGTTTAAAATCTAACATTGTACCTTCATTATTATTATTAATTATATTTTCTGTAGAGTATTCTTGTGTTGAAGATATTCTATTTACTACATTAAAAGAATTTCTTTTATTCTCTAAATTTAAAAGGGAATTAATGTCGGGCAAAATAAAATTATAGTTAAATTGTTTTTTTAGTATGTTTAAAGTAAAATATTGAAAAACCTATATCTATAGCCCTCCAAAATTTAAAATAAACTTTGGAAAATAATATTTAAAATATTATTATATTACTAAATTAGAATTATTTTTTACTTTTTAGGTAAAATTAATTTAATTTAATATTTAAATGGATTACATAGTGTAAAAAATCTTAATAGTATATTCTAAAAGTTAACATATATGTCTTACTAAGTAGAACTTACACAGTAAGATTATTAAGACACCCCTTTTTAAACGGAACTTAAGTATACTATTTAACACATAATAATTTAAACATTTTAAATAGTTTTTAAAAGCCGGGAGAGAAATTTGAATTCTCATTCTTAATTCATGAAATTATTGTTCTACCGATTAAACTATCCTGGCTAAAATCATATCTATAATATAAAAATAAAAAAAGATATACTAATTTGTCTTATGTTGGGGCGACTCGAACACCCAATAGTAAATACCAAAAATTTATGACTTACCGATTAGTCGACAACATAAACTATATGTATATATATATAAATATGGGTAACAAGACTTGAACTTGCAAAGTATAAAACTATCCCGTTCTAAGCGGAACCTGTTTACCAATTTCAGCATACCCATGTCTATTAATATAAGTAGCCATGTTAGCCAAGTTTGCTCGAGATAAGATTTGAACTTACAACCTAATCAGCTTCAATGATCCGCTCTACCAATTGAGCTTCTCAAGCGTTAATAATTAACAATATTAATGTTTATGGAGTTATCAGGACTCGATCCTGAAATAACGATATGCAAAATCGTCGTTTTACCAGTTAAACTATAACCCCTAATATATCCAAGAAACGATTCGAACGTTTACGGCTTGCGCCACTTAAGCTTAAGTTAAGACTGTCTACCAGTTCCAGCACTCGGATTAAATAAGACTAAAATGACTTGAACATTTACTCAAACCATCATGAGTGGTTCGCTTTAACCAATTAAGCTATAGTCTTTGGTAGCGAACTTAGGATTCGCACCTAAATAATATGGACATGAGCCATATATGTTACTATTACATTAATTCGCTTTAAGAGATAGGTGATTTGAACACCTGACCTTTCGCGTGTAAAGCGACAGCTCTACCAACTGAGCTAATCTCTTTTATTTTTTTAACCCAAGGGAGATTTGAACTCCCGCACTAACAGTGAAAATGTTATGTCTTAACCAGTCTTGACCATTGGGTCTTTAAATTATATAAAAAAATATATTTAGCCTTATGCGAGTATCGAACTCACTTCTACCGATTACAAAACGGTTACATTACTTTTATGCTAAAAAGGCTTTATTGTAACATATAAAAAATATTATAATGATATTAAATAATATTTAGTATACTATTCTTAAAAATTAGTACTTTATATCTAAAAATGTTTTCATTCTTACAACCAAAGCCTATTAATTGTTAAAGTTAACAATTATGCTCGTAGTGTTCTACTACGTATAAAAGTATCATAAAGTTTGCTTCGCGTTTAGATGCTTTCAACACTTATCTTTAACTGATGTAGCTTTCCTGCCATGCCTATGTTGTCTGGTTACACTACTAATAGTGTAACAATACCTTAGTATAAGTATTAATTATCATTATAACATATGTTATAATATAAACCATAAACAACAGGTAAACCA